TTATTTCGGTTTTTTACTAGCGGCTTTAACTCTAACCTCGGCTCTATTTATTGGTCTGAGTAAGATAGGACTTATTTGAAATTAATTGAATGAATAATTGAATAATTCATAAAAAGAAATCCTTCTGTGGTATTCCATATATTTGGTAGTTCCTTACCGTGTTAATTCCCAATTATTGGGAATTGAGATTCCTAAGCAATACGAATTAATAGTAATATTTCGGGATAGATATTACCTCCCCTTTTCCCTTTTCAAATAAATTAAATTGAAATGATTGAAGTTTTTCTATTTGGAATTGTCTTAGGTCTAATTCCTATTACTTTGGCTGGATTATTCGTAACCGCATATTTACAATACAGGCGTGGTGATCAGTTGGACCTTTGATTAATATTAATTCACATCTCTTTTTTTAACTGACCTCCTCCTTTCTTTAATTTCATTTTTTTTGGGGGGTCAAAGGTCAAATTCAGATTGCTGTATTTCATATTTCAGTTCAGTGGAATTTTCGATCTAACAAGACAAGAGCAGAATCACGCTCTGTAGGATTTGAACCTACGACATTGGGTTTTGGAGACCCACGTTCTACCGAACTGAACTAAGAGCGCTTTCTTACCACAACGGAAAAGACTGTAAAGAAGGGGATTCTTTTTTTTATATAGTATAGAACCCCCAAAAAAATTTCAACCCCAATAAATACTTCTTGCATATGTATACTATCATAAAATTGAAAATTATGTATTATGTATGTCCAAATTGAATCGCTCTAAAATGTATCTCAGGTTACTGCTTCGAGGAGCAATAATAGGTAGGGATGACAGGATTTGAACCCGTGACATTTTGTACCCAAAACAAACGCGCTACCAAGCTGCGCTACATCCCTTTTAACTGGTCTACAGTATCATTGTAGAAAATCCCGGTCTTGTTTTCCACATCCTTATTTTATTTCCATTTCCTTCCTTTCTATGCAAAATGTATCTTGCTATTTCTTCCTCTTGGTCTCATATCATATAACATATAATAATAAATTAATATTTTTCTCGGGAATTCTCAGGCGCAAAGGGACCTGTTTTTTTGCTTTAAGAAAAAGAAAATATTCTCTACCGAATCATTGCGCATGTCAAGTTGAATTGGGGATTCCACACACAAATACAAAAATACAAGTGGTCTTTAAATATATATACATCTCTTACCATAATGTATTACAATATGGAATATAAAAAAAAGAAGGAGGATTCTCAATGCGAGATTTTAAAACATATCTTTCCGTGGCACCGGTACTAAGTACTCTCTGGTTCGGGTCTTTAGCAGGTTTATTGATAGAAATCAATCGTTTCTTCCCAGATGCGTTGACATTTCCTTTTTTTTCATTCTAGTTATTGATATGGAAAGGGGTGAAGAAGATTAGAGATAGAGTCAAATATTTGTGACTAATCTCTCTTTCCCGTCTTTTTTTTTTTTCGAATTAGATAGATTGAATACGGGGGTAAAGAGAAAGAAAAAAGTGGATTCAACCTCAGTTAAATTCGGGTTAAGGCTCCAATTAAATTAAGAATAAAATTAATAATAGAGTTAAAAGAAAACAAAAGGGAAATGTGACTAGAATAAGAGTATCATGCAATACAAGATACTTAAATGAAATACTGTACTGCGATTAGAAATCGCTTTCGAAATTGTTGTATTACTTATTATTTACTATATTAATTGCAACAAAATCTTTATTTCATAATTTGATTTTGAGTTGTTAGCCACTTCTATTTTTTCGTCCCTTTTCCTTTCTTCTTATTTGCGTCGGATCGGGAAATAGAAACGTTGGGTGAATCAAAAACCCAAAGGAGGTTCATGGCCAAGGGTAAAGACGTTCGAGTAAGGGTTATTTTGGAATGTACCGGTTGTGTTCGAAACGGTCTTAATAAGGAATCAACGGGTATTTCCAGATATATTACTCAAAAGAATCGACACAATACACCTAGTCGATTGGAGTTGAGAAAATTCTGTCCGTATTGTTTCAAACATACAATTCATGGGGAGATAAAGAAATAGATATAGATCGAACCGAGTGCTTGGGTGTCACCCTTTCAAGGAACATGAAAAAAATTTCGATATATATTTCTATTATTTCATATATTGAAATAAAAACAACTAAATAAATATAGACAAACCCAATCCTATGAATTTCTTCTATAATTTTTTTTGATTTGATCGAAATAGTATTTTAGGGATAAGGAATAAACAAATTATGGATAAATCCAAGCGACTCTTTCTTAAATCCAAGCGATCTTTTCGTAGGCGTTTGCCCCCGATCCAATCGGGGGATCGAATTGATTATAGAAACATGAGTTTAATTAGTCGATTTATTAGTGAACAAGGAAAAATATTATCTAGACGGGTGAATAGATTAACCTTAAAAGAACAACGATTAATTACTATTGCTATAAAACAAGCTCGTATTTTATCTTCGTTACCTTTTCTTAATAATGAGAAACAATTTGAAAGAAGGGAGTCAACCACCAGAACTCCTGGTTTTAGGAACAGAAAAAAATAGGCTTACTTTTCAATTGAATCAAAATTCTAATCCGAACTCAAAAACAGATGGACGTTTTGTTCAAAAAATCCGAGAATCATTCGTGTCGTAAGAAAAAAAAGAATCGGGTAAGAGGAATAATTTTAAGAGGAATAATTTTTTTTATCGGGCGTGTTCGCTCATTTTGACGACTTTATCATATTATCAGATTTTATCATACTAATTTCTACTCTACCTTCCCGGAGTTCATTCTCCAGAGAATTCCATTTCAAAGAGTTTGGCGGATTCCTCCCAATCCCCTTATTTTATGATCTCGTTGGAAATCATATAAAGACAATTCCTATTTGATATAGCTATTTGTGCAAGGATTTTACGATTAAGAAGCAACTGCCCCTTATACAGATTGTGTATTAATCTACTATAAATATAGGATGCCCCCGCCCCGCGAATTACTGCATTTATTCGAGTGATCCACAAACGACGAAAATCCCTTTTTTTCCTATCTCTATCACGATGCGCCGAAACCAAAGCTCTTATTTTCTGTTGAATAATTGTTCGAGTAAGTCTTGAATGAGCTCCGCGAAAACTTGATGCAAATAAACGCATTTTTGTTCTACGTCTCCGAGCTATATATCCTCGTCTAATTCTGGTCATTGAGTAAATGAAACTTTAATGAATAACTAATTGATTTCCTTTCTTTCAGTTATTCTTTTCCCCCTTCCTAGTCTATTAATAACAAAACGGATTCTTCCAATTTATAAAATAAAAATTCCAATGGCTTTTGCTACTATAACCTTCCCTACCACGCTTTTTTCCTTTTTTCTAGGCATTGGAAAAATAAAAATAGAAATAGCTAAAGAAATTGTGGGTTCCATCGTCTCTATGGTTACTTCTTAAACGGTGAGGTCTTCTCTATACACCGGAGCCCTTTCCTTCATTTTATTGGTAACTTGTACAGTTACCACTCTTTGGCTCTACCCATGAATTTTCCAGTAATTTGTCTTTCATAATGAGATATACCTTATACAGTAACGGTATTTAATTATGAAGATTGGGTGGGTAGCTGACCTTGTGAGTCCGTTCTTCTAAACATAATATTTCTACTTTTTTAAATAGGATTTCCCCCGCTTAATGGGTAACTATTTGTTACCAATGGGGAATTCTTTCTCATCTTAAATTGAAAATTCAGGTGATTTAATTTGCACCAATTGAAACCATAAATTTCATACACAATAGAAAGATATGATAGATCCATCTTTTTTAGATAGTGAATGGAGTTCTTCCATTCTATCCGATTCACCGGTACTGATCATTGATACTGGAAAAATTGTTTTTTCTTTTGTTTTGTCTCAGCCCACGATTTAAACGAGTCGCACATACACCCTCGTACATGTTCCTCGACGCTGAGGGCATCCCCCAAGAGCGGGGGATTTCGTGACGTTTCTGATTGGCTGTCTTGGGTTTCTAATAAGTTGTTTAATAGTTGGCATGCTGAATTATACATTATGGGCTGGTTTAGATTGATCCTAACCGGATGATTATGAGTTTATTCGATTTCAATATATTAATAGAATATTAAACCTTTAATTAAGTAATTAAGAAGTAAGAAGATAAAATCTTAAATCATATATTTGCACGAAATCACTGCTATTTTTTATCCAACCGCTACAAAATCAACAATTCCATGAGCTTGGGCTTCTGTTGCTGACATAAAAGTATCCCTTTCCATGTCTTCGGATACAGCCCATAAGGGCTTGCCTGTTCTTTGTACATAAACCCTTGTAAGGATTTCGCGCAGTTTCAGTAGTTCTTCCGCTTCCAGGATAAGTTCGGACGTTTGTGCCTCATAAAAACCGGCAGCAGGTTGATGGATCATTACCCTGATCATATAATATAACACAATCAAAGGTTCCTGTATCTCGCACGAGGAGGCAAGGCGAAGAGATAAAGAATAAAATAAGAAAAAGATAGAAAACCGTACGGGCATTTTTTTCACATTGCATACGGCTCCACAATGGAATTTTTTTTACCTTTCATCGAAGAAAGAGAAAATGTGGGATCCATTATACCCAGATCGGTAAATGATCCAATTACCACCCTTCTTTTTTTTTTTCGGAGGAGTTCAAAAATACTATGATGGCCCCGTTGCTTTAATATATTTATTTTGTCTGTGATTCAGCAATCCCAAAGTTTCTTTTTTTTTTATTTTCGTACTCTTTCATAACATAAATGTTGTTAATAACCTGCCGGTGTGAAAAAAGTTTGTGACGCTGAAATCGACCTACGATAGGTAAGATAAAATAGGAAATACCCTTCCTTTATCTCATACTACTCTTTCGATACATAATCTAATATTTTGAAAAACAATAAAAAATTTGCATATCAAATTCGAAGTGCCATGCTAATATTACTTAATATTAATAATTCATATGGCGAAGGCATAGTCTTCTTTTTTCTCTTAAATAAAAAACCCATTGGCGCCAAGCGTGAGGGAATGCTAGACGTTTGGTAATTGCTCCTCCGACCAGGATAAAAGACCCCATTGAGGCGGCCAATCCCATGCATATTGTCTGTATATCTGGTCGCACAAATTGCATAGTATCATAAATGGCTATTCCAGGTATTACCCATCCGCCGGGAGAGTTTATAAGCAAATACAGATCCTTGGTATCACTCTCCGAACTGAGATATACAAAAAGACCAATAAGTTGATTCGAAACATTGCTATCAATCGCTTGGCCTAAAAAAATTAATCTTTCTCGATAAAGTCGGTTGATTCGGATAAAATTGTATCCCTTAGGAGCCGTACGGGCACCTTTTGATGCATACGGTTCAACAAAACTAAAACTTGCGAAAAAAAAATCAATGTGTAGCTTCCAGCCCTCTTTCTTTTTTTATAGCGGACTCCTTCTAATGAAGGAAGGGGCTTCTCTTTCATTTTTGAAGAACGATGCGTTTGGCCGGTTTTCCTATAATATATAATATTAGAATATAAAAAACAGTTTTATCGCACTAACTTTTCATTGATGTATTTTTTCATCGAGATCCAATCCAAAAATCACGATACCATTTTCTTGTTCCTGAATGGGCTTCTTCCATTTTTTTAGGTTTCTGCTCTACTCCGAGTAAGGATCTGCCCGATTTTGATTTGCACATATAGGACAAATGACCCCAATACCACGTCTTTGTTTTTTTTTTTTCATTTTTTCTCAATTTTGCAATTCATTTCTTTTATGTCTTCCGCCAAATATTCGACGTATCCATTATATTTATTATTCGATTGATTAACTGTTTGGGATCAGCGCTATTTAATAATTTCTTTCTAAATAGGATTGTTTATGATATCTATAAGTCCTAATAATAGATATATTACCAATTGGGTTTTTCTAAACGGAGCCTGGATACTTAATTTTATTGGTCCAGCCAAGTCGACCATAAATTATTTGAATTGCTAATATTAATCTGGATACCTCTTCACAAAACGGATCTAATTCCATTTCATTGCACTTCACGTTACAAATTTTTGATGATTCAATCGCTTTTTTTGGGGGCGAAAGAGAGGATATCTCGATCGGGGGAGAGAATGGGGAAATCCCATATGACCCAATATATCTGACAGGGCGCACTATATGTCAATCCAAGTTGGATTTCGCTCTCCGGGAGTTCGAAAAGGAACTTTTGGAACACCAATAGGCATAAACTGAAAGAAAAAAGAATTAAGTACTCTATTTCACTTTGATGTGGAAACGTAATAATGGTTTTATTATTTTAATAATATTAGCTTTATCGTCATATTTTCTACATAGATAGAATAAGTTCATAAAATAAAGGAAAACAAAGAAAATTTTTACGAATAGGTACTTTGAATGATGACTAAATATGGATGCATGCGCTCTTCGAAAAGGGAATAAACCCCCATTGCGTATTGGTACTTATCGAGTATAGAATAGATCTGCTTCTCTTTTTTCCTATGAACCAAATTGTTCCATTTTTACTAAAAGAATAGAACAAATAGTAACCCTTTTTCCGAGATAATCCACTGAAAAAAAAAAGGGGGGTCCATAGCATAGTTTTTTCAATGCAATAAAGTTACATAGTGTCTATTTTTTGTTGATAAAGGGGTATTACCATGGGTTTGCCTTGGTATCGTGTTCATACTGTCGTATTGAATGATCCCGGTCGTTTGCTTTCTGTTCATATAATGCATACAGCTCTGGTTGCTGGTTGGGCCGGTTCAATGGCTCTATATGAATTAGCAGTTTTTGATCCCTCCGACCCTGTTCTCGATCCAATGTGGAGACAAGGTATGTTCGTTATACCCTTCATGACTCGTTTAGGAATAACCAATTCATGGGGCGGTTGGAGTATTACAGGAGGGACGATAACGAATCCGGGGGTTTGGAGTTACGAAGGTGTAGCCGGGGCGCATATTGTGTTCTCTGGCTTGTGCTTCTTGGCAGCTATCTGGCATTGGGTGTATTGGGATCTAGAAATATTTGGTGATGAACGCACAGGAAAACCTTCTTTGGATTTGCCTAAGATCTTTGGAATTCATTTATTTCTCTCAGGAGTGGCTTGCTTTGGCTTTGGCGCATTTCATGTAACAGGATTGTATGGTCCTGGAATATGGGTGTCCGACCCATATGGACTAACTGGAAAGGTACAATCTGTAAATCCCGCGTGGGGTGTGGAAGGTTTTGATCCCTTTGTTCCAGGAGGAATAGCCTCTCATCATATTGCAGCAGGGACATTGGGCATATTAGCAGGCTTATTCCATCTTAGTGTCCGCCCGCCCCAACGTCTATATAAAGGATTACGTATGGGCAATATTGAAACCGTTCTTTCCAGCAGTATCGCTGCTGTCTTTTTTGCAGCTTTTGTTGTTGCTGGAACTATGTGGTATGGTTCAGCAACTACTCCTATCGAATTATTTGGTCCCACCCGTTATCAATGGGATCAGGGATACTTTCAGCAAGAAATATATCGAAGAGTTAGCGCTGGACTAGCCGAAAATCAAAGTTTATCAGAGGCTTGGTCTAAAATTCCTGAAAAATTAACTTTTTATGATTACATCGGAAATAATCCAGCGAAAGGGGGATTATTCAGAGCGGGTTCAATGGATAACGGAGATGGAATAGCTGTCGGGTGGTTAGGACATCCTGTCTTTAGAGATAAAGAAGGGCGTGAACTTTTTGTACGTCGCATGCCTACTTTTTTTGAAACATTTCCAGTTGTTTTGGTAGACGGAGATGGAATTGTTAGAGCCGATGTTCCCTTTAGAAGGGCAGAATCGAAGTATAGTGTCGAACAAGTAGGCGTAACCGTTGAGTTCTATGGTGGCGAACTGAACGGAGTGAGTTATAGTGATCCTGCGACTGTGAAAAAATATGCTAGACGTGCCCAATTGGGTGAAATTTTTGAATTAGATCGTGCTACTTTGAAATCCGATGGTGTTTTTCGTAGCAGTCCAAGAGGTTGGTTTACTTTTGGACATGCTTCCTTTGCTCTGCTCTTCTTCTTCGGGCACATTTGGCATGGTGCTAGAACCTTATTCAGAGATGTTTTTGCTGGTATTGACCCAGATTTGGATGCTCAAGTGGAATTTGGAGCATTCCAAAAACTTGGAGATCCAACTACAAGAAGACAAGTAGTCTGATGCAGCATTGCTCTGTTATTTTTCGCTTCTCACTTCTATTTTCTCTTTGTGATTTTACATAGGATACTGAAAAAGTCTGGATTTAAATCTCCGCCCTTTCGCCTTTTCTTTTATTTTTTTTTCTTTAATCGGGGAGATGATCCCCAATAAACAGGTATGGAAGCTATAATTGTAAACCGCGATCACATTTATGGAAGCATTGGTTTATACATTCCTCTTAGTCTCGACTCTAGGGATCATTTTTTTCGCTATCTTTTTTCGCGAACCGCCTAAAGTTCCAACTAAAAAATGAAATGATTTTTCATTATCTGAATTGAAGTAATGAGCCTCCCAACATTTGGAGGCTCATTACTTCAACTAGTCCCCGTGCTCTTCGAACGGGTCTCTTAGTTGTTGAGAGGGTTGCCCAAAAGCAGTATATAAGGCATACCCAGTAAAACTTACAAGTAATCCAGATATAGAGATGGCGACTAGGGTTGCTGTTTCCATTATTATATAATTTCAAGACCACAATGGATCTATGATAAGATTGTTTATTTACAACGGAATGGTATACAAAGTCAACAGATCTCAATGAATACAAAATAGGATTTATGGCTGCACAAACTGTTGAGGGTAGTTCTAGATCTGGTCCAAGACGGACGTCTGTAGGGGCTTTATTGAAACCATTGAATTCGGAATATGGTAAAGTAGCTCCTGGATGGGGAACTACTCCTTTGATGGGTGTCGCAATGGCTCTATTTGCGGTATTCCTATCTATTATTTTGGAGATTTATAATTCTTCCGTTTTACTGGACGGAATTTCACTGAATTAGATTTAATTAGATTTATAAGAACCCTAGCTTTTAAATAAAAATACAAAAAACGATGCATTTAGGCCTCGGCTTTTTATTTTAGCTTATTCTTTTTTGGTAGTTCGACCGCGAAATTTTTGTGTTTCTGTATTTCCGGAATATGAGTGTGTGACTTGTTATAATTGATCCTATTGAGAGTACAGAAAGTGGGTCTGTCGTCTTGATAGAGATGGTTTTACCCCGTCGGATATTCATTCTAGTATCTGGAGCACGGAATATATGAAATATATCACGAAGTATTTGAACTATGATTCATACTTAATATTCAGACCTCGTGGCCGGATTCCTCAAATTTTTCAAAAGAAAAAAGTTTTCAATTGAAAGAGTTTTCTTCTTTCAAATTCCCGTTTCTGCTTTGATTTTGCTCAAAGAACAAACTTTTCTTTCTAGTTTTAGTCATTATATCGATTCTACTCGTTGAATAAATCATGATCCAATGGTTCTTACTCAGGGAATCCTTGACTTAGCTTGAAGGTTTTATTGAATCATCGTGGTTCTAGTATTAATTTAAGGTTTCAATTGATTCCTAGGGTCTTAACAAGAAAATTCCTATCAATAATAAAGAAAACAAAAGTAAAGCTACATTCCATACAAATTAAAATAACAGATGAAAGAAAAAAATAGGGAAATAGAAGATTCAAGAGGCCTGGAACGATCAACAGAAAGACAAGTGAGCCTACTTGATTTTTTGACATTCTAATTATAACAAAAAAAAAGAGCTTTCTTACTTTTACTCTTTCGTATTTTTAGCGAAAATGGAATCAAAAGATTAAGAAGTTTCCAATTTTCTATTCCATACCTCTTTTAACCTGTTTTTTTGTTTGAGCTGTACGAGATGAAATTCTCATATACGGTTCTCAGAGGGGGAGTCCCCTTGGTTTACCTATCTCAATAAAGTCTACGATTGGTTCGAAGAGCGTCTCGAGATTCAGGCGATTGCAGATGATATAACTAGTAAATACGTTCCTC